AACCTTGTCAAACTAAGTCCAAAAATTCCTTGAGTAAGAACCGTTGGCTCATCACTTATTCAATGAATAGACATAATGACTAAAAATATAAAGAAACCCTTAGACTTTGATCAAAATAAGCATAAATGAAATCGGAATTTGAAAGAATACAAATCTTTCAATTTATAACTTCTAAATATAACTCTTTGAAAACAAAAAATTAAAGTCCGGCCACGAGGTCTGAGTATTAAGTATGAATCATAGTTCTAATACTATGTAATCCATTTTACATATTCCGTGCTTCAGATACTATCATAAGATGAAAATATCCGACGAAGTAAAACCATCTCTAGCAAGATGACAGACTTATTCTCTGTACTACCCATAGGATCGATTATAATATAACAAGTCACACACTCATATTCCGGAAATACAGAAACAAATAAATTTCACGGTCGAACTAACAAAATAGAATGGGATAAAAATCAGAGAACTAAAAGCTTCACTTTGTATTGAAAAACTAGGTAATAGTTCTTGTGAATCTAATTCATTGAAATTCCGTCCAGTAAAATAGAAGAATTATAAATCTCCAAAATAATAGATAGGAATATCGCAAATAGAGCCATTGCAATACCCATAAAAGGAGTAGTTCCCCACCCAGGAGCTACTTTACCATATTCTGAATTCAAGGGTTTCAATAAATCCCCTACACTAGTTCGTCTTGAACCAGATCTAGAACTACTCTCAACGGTTTGTGTAGCCATAAATCCTATTTTATATTCATTGAGATCTGTTGACTTTGTATACCATTCCGTTGTAAATAAATGATCTTAGCATAGATCCATTGTGGTCTTCAAACTATATAATAATGGAAACAGCAACGCTCGTTGCCATCTTTATATCTGGTTTACTTGTAAGTTTTACTGGGTACGCCTTATATACTGCTTTTGGGCAACCCTCTCAACAAATAAGAGATCCATTCGAGGAACACGGAGACTAGTTGAAGCAATGAGCCTCCCAATATTCAATATTGGGAGGCTCATTGCTTCAATTGAAATAATGAAAAATCATTTTATCTTTTTAGTTGGAACTTTAGGCGGGTCTCGAAAAAAGATAGCGAAAAAAATTATTCCTAGAGTTGAGACTAAGAGGAATGTATAAACCAATGCTTCCATAGATTCGATCGTGGTTTACAATTATAGCTTCCATACCTGTTTATTTGAGATCATCTCCCGGATAAAGAAAGAACAAGACAAGAGTCAAAGAAAAGACAGCGATTCAAATCAAGATTTATTCGGTAGCCTATGAATCAAATTACAAAACTAAAGACAAAAAATAACAAAACAATATTGTATCAGATTACTTGCCTTCTTGTAGTTGGATCTCCAAGTTTTTGGAATGCTCCAAATTCCACTTGAGCATCCAAATCTGGGTCAATACCAGCAAAAACATCCCTGAACAAGGTTCTAGCACCATGCCAAATGTGTCCGAAGAAGAAGAGCAGAGCAAACGAAGCATGTCCAAAAGTAAACCAACCCCTCGGGCTGCTACGAAAAACACCATCGGATTTCAAAGTAGCACGATCTAATTCAAAAATTTCACCCAATTGAGCACGTCTAGCATATTTTTTTACAGTAGCCGGATCACTATAACTGACTCCATTGAGTTCACCGCCATAGAACTCAACAGTTACACCTACTTGTTCGACACTATATTTCGATTCTGCCCTTCTAAAAGGAACATCGGCTCTAACAATTCCGTCTCCGTCTACCAAAACAACCGGAAATGTTTCAAAAAAAGTAGGCATACGACGTACATAAAGTTCACGCCCTTCTTTATCTCTAAAAATTGGGTGTCCTAACCAACCAACAGCTATTCCATCCCCGTTGTCCATTGATCCCGCTCTGAATAATCCCCCTTTTGCCGGATTATTGCCGATGTAATCATTAAAGGCTAATTTTTCAGGAATTTTAGACCAAGCTTCAGATAAACTTTGATTTTCGGCTAGCCCAGCACTAACTCTTCGATATATTTCTTGTTGGAAGTATCCTTGATCCCATTGATAACGAGTGGGACCAAATAATTCAATCGGGGTAGTTGCCGAGCCATACCACATAGTTCCAGCAACTACAAAAGCTGCAAAAAAGACAGCAGCGATACTACTGGAAAGGACGGTTTCAATATTTCCCATACGTAATCCTTTGTATAGACGTTGGGGCGGACGGACACTAAGATGGAATAGACCCGCCAATATGCCCAAGGTTCCTGCTGCAATATGATGAGAGGCTATTCCTCCCGGAACAAAAGGATCAAAACCTTCCACACCCCATGCTGGATTTACAGCTTGTACTCTTCCCGTTAGTCCATAAGGATCGGATACCCATATTCCAGGACCATACAATCCTGTTACATGAAATGCGCCAAAACCAAAGCACGCCACTCCTGAGAGAAATAAATGAATTCCAAAGATCTTGGGCAAATCCAAAGAGGGTTTTCCTGTACGTTCATCACAAAATATTTCTAGATCCCAATACACCCAATGCCAGATAGCTGCCAAAAAGCACAAGCCAGAAAACACAATATGTGCACCAGCCACACCTTCATAACTCCAAATACCCGGATTCGTTATAGTCCCCCCCGTAATACTCCAACCACCCCATGAATTGATTATTCCTAAACGAGTCATGAAGGGTATAACGAACATACCCTGTCTCCACATTGGATCAAGAACAGGGTCAGAGGGATCAAAAACAGCTAATTCATATAGAGCCATCGAACCGGCCCAACCAGCAACCAGAGCTGTATGCATTATATGGACAGAAATCAAACGGCCGGGATCATTCAATACGACCGTATGAACACGATACCAAGGCAAACCCATGGAAATACCCCTTATATTAATCAAAAATAGACTCTATGTAACTTTATTGCACTTTAAAAAAACTATAGTATAGTATGGTCCTTACTTTTTTAGTGGATTATCTTGGGGAAAGGATTAATATTTGTTCTATATCTTTTAGTAAGAATGTCTTTGAATAATAATAGAATAATTTTGTTCGTAGGAACAAAAAGAAGCAGATTTATTCTACACCCGATAAGTACCAATACGCAATGGTAGGGCGTTGATAGCATTTTATATGAGTAACTGCATATATATTTGTTCATCATCCAAAGGCCCCACTTGTAAGAATTTTCCTTTATTGATTCTGTCTTCCTTTTTTATGAACTTCTTCAATCTATGGATAAAATATGATAAAAGACAAAATATTATTAAGACAATAAACCTATTTTTACGCTTTCACATCAAAGTGAGATATAATACTTAATTTTTCTTTCATTTAATGCCTATTGGTGTTCCAAAAGTACCTTTTCGAAGTCCTGGAGACGAAGATGCATTGTGGATTGACATATAGTGCGACTTGTCAGATATATTGGGTCATATGGTATTTCCCCGTTCTCTTTCCCGATCGAGATATCCTCCCTTTCGCCCAACAAAGATTGATTGAATCATCCAAAATTTGGAGCGTGAAATGCAATTAAGTACGATTAAATTTATTTTTTAAGGGGGTAGACAGATTAATATTAGCAATTAGAATAATTTATGGTTGGCTTGGTTCAAACAATAAAATGAATTATCCAGGCTCCGTTTAGAAAAAAACCAATAGGTAATATATCTATGATTTCTACTTAATATCATATTCTATTTATATTATAGAATATTCGATTTATAATTTCTAATATAATAATATAATTAAAGTTATCTAAAACTGTTAATAAATCGAGTAATATGATGAATGCATTGAATATTGAATATTTAATATTATATTTGGCGGGAGATATGAAATAAATTAAAAAAGAAAGAAGTCGTAGCAAAAAGACGTAGTATTGGGGCATTTGTCCTATATATGCAAATAAAAATCGGTCCGATCTTTACTCGGAGTAGAGCATAAACCTAAAAGAATTCAAGAAGACCATTCAGGAACAAGAAAATTACATCGTGATTTGGATTGGATTCCGATGAAACAATACATCAATGAGAAGTTAATCCGATAAGTTTATTTTTATTTATTTCTATTTATATATAGAAATTCTATTTACTATAAATTATATAATTATATATAAAAAGACCAAAACTCATATTTTTTTTTTATGAAAGAAAAAGCCCCTTTGTTACAAGTTATACAGAGCTTGCGATGACAAAAGAAAAAAAACAAGAATCTACACATTGATTCTTTTTTTTTCGCGATTTGTGTTGAACTGTATGCATCAAAAGATGCATGTACGGTTCCGAAGGGATACAATTTTATCTCAATCAACCGACTTTATCGAGAAAGATTACTTTTTTTAGGCCAACCGATTACTAGCGAGATCTCGAATCAACTTATTGGTCTTATGGTATATCTCAGTATAGAGGATGATACCAAGGATCTCTATTTGTTTCTAAACTCTCCCGGCGGATGGGTAATACCTGGATTAGGTATTTATGATACTATGCAATTTGTGCAACCAGACGTACAAACAGTATGCATGGGATTAGCCGCTTCAATGGGATCTTTTATTCTGGTCGGAGGAGAAATTACCAAACGTCTAGCATTCCCTCACGCTTGGCGCCAATGAGTTTTTTATTTGATTTGAGAGAAAAAAGAAGACTATGCCTTCGCGATATATGAAATATAAATATTAAGTAATAATAGCATGGCACTTCGAATTCGATACGAGAATCTTTTTTTTTTCAAAATCGTTCCATTCCATTATGTATCGAAAGAGTAGTATGAGATAAAAGGTCTTTACCATTTTATCTGATATATCAGGAGACCCATTTCAGCGTCACAAACTTTTTTGTTTTTACACCGAAAAACTCTTAACAATAATATATATATTATTTTTATGAAAGAATACAAAAAAAAATCTCTTTTTTTTTTTCAAATATAAAAAAATTAAGTAAAAAAAAAAAAGAAACTTTGGGATTGCTAAATAACAGACGAAATTAATATATATATAAAGCAACGGAACCATCATAGTATATTTTTAACTATTCCAAAAGAAAGGGTGGTTGTTGGATCATTCACCTATGTGAATATGATAGACCCTATAATTTCTTTTCTATTTATTCGATGTAAGGTAGTTTATAGGTATAAAGGTAGTTTATAGGTATAAAAGTGAATTCCATTGTAGAGCCGTATGCAATGTGCAAAAGATGCCTGTACGGTTGTTCAATTCTATCTTTCTTTTTTCTTAATTTTCTTATTTTTCGCCTTTCATCATGCGAGATAGAATAATTATTTATTATGTTATATCATCAGGGTAATGATCCATCAACCTGCTAGTTCTTTTTATGAGGCACAGACGGGAGAATTTATCCTGGAAGCGGAAGAACTACTGAAGCTTCGCGAAACCCTCACAAGGGTTTATGCACAAAGAACGGGCAAATCCTTATGGGTTATTTCCGAAGACATGGAAAGAGATGTTTTTATGTCAGCAACAGAAGCCCAAGCTCACGGACTTGTTGATCTTGTAGCGGTTCAAGAAAAAATAAAAGGAATTTCGCGCAAATATCCAATTTGAGATCTTCTTACCAGATTTAATACAATAGTCTATGAATCCATTAATATAAAAATGATTCATACTTATCCGGTTAGGATCGATCTAAACCAGCCCATTATGTATATGATTCAACATGCCAACTATTAAACAACTTATTAGAAACACAAGACAGCCAATCAAAAATGTCACGAAATCCCCCGCTCTTCGGGGATGTCCTCAGCGACGAGGAACATGTACTAGGGTGTATGTGCGACTCGTTCAGATCATGGACTAGGCCAAAAACAATTGATCCGGTATAAATGATCAGTACCAATGAATAGGATAGAATGAAGACCACCATTTACTATACGATACGAAAAATTAAATATAGATAAAAATCTAAAAAAGATCTATCATACCTTCTATTGTATTGTGGTATCAAATTAATTTATGGTTGCCATTGGTACAAATCCAATCACTTACACTTTTAATTTAAGATGAGAAAGAATTCCCCATTGATAGCAAATGGTATTCATTAAGCAGGGAAATCCTATTTTATTTAAAAGCAGAAAGATTATGCCCTTACCCTTTACCCTTCACTTTTGCAAGAACGGACTAACAGGGTCAGCTACTCAGCTAATCTTCATAATTAAATACCGTTACTGTATAAGTGGTCTCGTTGTGAAAGACCTATTACTGGATAATTATGGGTAGAGCCAAAGAGTGTGAACTGTACAAGTTAACAATAGCATTAATTAAATGAGGCTCCGGTGTATAGAGAGGACCTCACCGTTTAAGAAGTAACCATAGAAACGATGGAACCCACTATACCTATATTCTATTTACTACTTTTTTATTTACTATGTTTTTTTGATACCTAGTATCAATACAATTTCTTATTTTGAGGCGAGAAGCCTAGAAAAAAAGAAAAAATCGTGGTCGGGAAGGTTAGAGTAGCAAAAGCCATTGGAATTCTTATTTTATACATTGGAAGAATCCGTTTTGTTATTAATAGACTAGGAAAGGGAAAGGAAATAACTGAAAGAAAAGAAATCAATTAGTTATTCATCAAAGTCTCATTTATTCAATGACTAGAATTAAACGAGGATATATAGCTCGAAGACGTCGAACCAAAATTCGTTTATTTGCATCAAGCTTTCGAGGGGCTCGTTCAAGACTTACTCGAACTATTACTCAACAGAAAATAAGAGCTTTGGTTTCGGCTCATCAGGATAGAGGTAGGCAGAAGAGAGATTTTCGTCGTTTGTGGATCACTCGAATAAACGCAGTAATTCGAGCCAATAAACTATACTATAGTTATAGTAAATTAATACACCATCTGTACAAGAGGCAGTTGCTTCTTAATCGTAAAATACTTGCACAAATAGCTATATTAAATAGGAATTGTCTTTATATGATTTCCAATGAGATCTTAAAATAAGATTAAGGAGATTGAAAGAAATCAAATCCAGTGAAATGTTTTAAATGGAGTTCCCTGGCAAATGAACTTGGGAAAGTAGAGTAGAAATTAGTATGATAAAATAGGATATAATATGATAAAGTCATCGCAATGAACAAACACGTTCAATCAAAAAAAGATTTATTCTTCTTCCCCAATTCCTTTTTTTCTTACGACACAACAATAAAATTGGAATTTTCAGATTTTTTGAACAAACTGTCAATTTGCATTTGAATTCGGATTGGAATTTTATTTTGATTCAATTGAAGAAGAGCAAACTTATTTATTTTTAATTCTAAGACCAGTAGTTCTAGGAGTCGACTCGCTTCTTTCCAACTCTTTCTCATTATTAAGAAAGGGTAACAAAGATAAAATACGAGCTTGTTTTATAGCAATAGTAATTAATCGTTGTTGTTTTAAGGTCAATCTATTCACCCGTCTAGATAATATCTTTCCTTGTTCACTAATAAATCGACTAATTAAACTCATGTTTCTATAATCAATTCGATCCCCCGATTGTATCGGGGGCAAACGCCTACGAAAAGATCGCTTAGATTTAAGAAAGAGTCGCTTGGATTTATCCATGTTTTTTTTATTCCTTGTCTCGAAAATCCTAATGCTATTTTGATCGAATCAAAAATGATTTCGAATTTCAAAATCGAATTGCTTTGTTTTGTTTATATTTAAATAAATATATGATCTGTTATATATAATATGTCGTTTTTCGTCTTCCTTGGAATGGAAGGCGGACATGCAAGCGATCGATTCGATCTATTTCTTTATCTCCCCGTGAATCGTATGTTTGTAACAAGAGGGACAGAATTTTCTCAATTCCAATCGACTAGGCGTATTATGTCGATTTTTTTGAGTAATATATCGGGAAATGCCCATTGATTCCTTATTAACGCGGTTTCGAACACAACTGGTACATTCCAAAATAATCGTTATTCGGGCATCTTTACTCTTGGCCATGAACCTCCTTTGGATTTTTGATTGACTCAACTCTTCTATCTTTCTATTTTCCGATCCGAAGCGAAGAAGAAGAAAGGAAGGAAAAAAATAGAAGTTGCTAACTTGAAATCCAATTATGAAAGATTTCGTTGCAATCTATCAATAGAGTAATAATAAGTAATATAATGATTTCTAACTATATATTTATAATTTATAATCGCTGTACAGTATTTCAATTTTCTTTTTCATTGAATTTTCTTGTATGATATTGTTGCCATGCCACAACTATTCCATTTTCTTTCTCACTCTATTATTAATTAATTTAATTTTGGACCTGGAAACCCGAGTTCTTAGTTTAACTAGGGTGAACCCGCTTTTATTCTTTTTATTTTCGAATTTATTTTAATTATAAAAAAAAAAAGAAGAAAAGAAGAGAAGAGTAAGGGGGGGATTAGTCACAGATATTTGATTGTATCTCTAATTTTCTTCACCCCTTCCTATCTCAATTACTATAATGAAAAAAAAGGGAATATTAACGCATCTGGAAATAAACGATTGATCTCTATCAATAAACCGGCTAAAGCCCCAAACCATAGAGTACTTACTACCGGTGCCACGGAAAGGTATGTTTTTAGATTTCGCATTTAAAATCCTCCTTCTTTGTTATTTATTATTGTAATTTTATTACAATTTGTAATACATAATGCTATTACATATATGACCAGATGTGTATATGTAGTTAATGACTGACACTTGGATTTGTACGCAGAATCCCTAATGCAAATTAAAATGTATAACTTGAAATGTACAACGATTCAGTACAGTAGATATTCCTTTTCTTAAAAGAAAAAAAAAAAAAATACGTCCCTTTCTGTCTGAGAATTCCCGAAAAATATTCATTTTTTTACGGCGAGTTTCATATTTCTTTAGTACGTATATAATATAAGTCTATTATTATATGTTATATGATATGAGATTAAAAAAAAATAAGAAATGACAAGATAATTGGGTATAGCACTGAAAGAAATAAAGATGTGGAAAACAAGACAGGGATTCTCTACAATACTACTGTAGGCCAATTCAAAGGGATGTAGCGCAGCTCGGTAGCGCGTTTGTTTTGGGTACAAAATGTCACGGGTTCAAATCCTGTCATCCCTACCTATTACTTATCTTATGAACAGTAACGAGGGGTCATTAAGATTGATTAAAATTGGCTATACAAAATCAATCTTTAATTTTCTTATTTACGATAGTATATATATCCAAGACGAGTTAGGTCACAAAATATTTTTGTGATAATAAAGCGCTCTTAGTTCAGTTCGGTAGAACGTGGGTCTCCAAAACCCGATGTCGTAGGTTCAAATCCTACAGAGCGTGATTAGATTCTTGTTATTTGTTAGGTCGAAAATAAGACTGAAATAATTGAACAGCAATCTGAATTTGACCTCCTGTAGATTAAAGAAAGTAGGAGGTCAATCAAAAAAAAAGGAGATATTAATTACTCAAAGGTCCAATTGATCACCACGTCTATATTGTAAATATGCAGTTACGAATAATCCAGCCAAAGTAATAGGAATTAGACCTAAGACGATTCCAAATAGAAAAACTTCAATCATTTCAATTTCTTTGAAAGGTGAAAAGGAGAGGTAATATCTATCCTTATATATTAATCAGTATTACCCATGAATCTCAATGACCAAGAATTGAAAATGGACACGGCAAGAAACTATAGAATATATGAACTACCACAGAAGAATTTTTTTTATGAATTGTTCATTCAATTAATTTCAAATAAGTCGTATCTTGTTCAGACCGATAAATATAGCTGAGGTTATAGTCAAAGCTGCTAGTAGAAAACCGAAATAACTAGTTATAGTAGACATGAAGGGACTAAATGAAATATCTTCTTTTTATACATATGTTTATAAAGCACTTCCCTAAATTTCAATTTTTGAAAGAAAAGAGACGAAGATAAACAAAAATACCAATTGAAAAGGAAAGGATAAGTTCAATTGAAAGTTAAAATTTTTGATTCATCACTTATTATAATTATTACTTATTATAATTAGAGACGGCAGTCCTAATAAA